AAAAAATGAGATTCATGTTTGCGAAAACGATGTTTCCTTATTTTTTCTGATATTTGCCAACGGATAAAATTAAAATTAACGGATTAAATCTAAGAAATAGAACGAATGGTCTCGTTTTTTTAGGCTATGGTTAACGGATACCTTTAAATCATACCATAAAAATTATAAAATTCCTTTCCATTCCTGTTTTAGAGTTCTCAACAACAAAGCCCTTCCCCCTCTATTACTATTAGATAGAGAAATTTAGAAAACATTTTTCTATTTTATCTATTTTATTTTATTATTGTATACCTGCTATGTACACAGGACAAAATAGATAGGCAGTTATTCTATTTTCATCTATCGAATTATTCGATCTTTTTTCTTCTTTGTAATTTGTAACAGAATTCCATCCAAATTTATCAAGTTTTTCGAATCTGTAACTTCAATGAAATCGTACGTAATAGTTACCTTCCTTGATATAATACTCTATTAGTATGAAATGGAATAGGGTTCGACCATTTCTTATTTTTCCATAAAATAAAAAAGAAATAGAAGGTCCGTTTTTTTTTATAATAAATAATATATCGATATATTATATATCTGTATATTTGTTTTTATGTTATTTTGTACTGTACAATTCTTTTCTTTGTGGGATCATTTTCCTACGAGAGATAATGAGAAGAATTATAGAATGGATTGCTACCTATGCCTAGATCGCGGATAAATGGAAATTTTATTGATAAGACCTTTTCAATTGTAGCCAATATCTTATTACGAATAATTCCGACAACTTCAGGAGAAAAAGAGGCATTTACCTATTACAGAGATGGTGTGATTTGATTGTTTTTTTTTATTGATTTCATATTTATTTGTTTCTCTTAGTGTTAGGAGAAATAAAAGCAATTCGAGAAAATTTTGTAAATTTGTAAAGAAATCTACGTCTGTTGAAGGTGAAGTTTGTAAATGTAATATAGAACAATTCCTTCTGTCGTCTATCCTCGATTAATGCAACCTCAGAAACTATGTTTTGTTGATTCTAGTGTTGAGCGCAAGGTTACACCTAGAGGTTCTGTATTACGGGTTAATCCTACATCCACTAGTACCAATAGGTAGCATAGAGAAAGAAGCACTACACCTAGGAATCAACAACACAAAAACTTTGTTATAAATTACCCTTTTCCTTATTGGGCTCGGGACTAAAAAAGAATGGTTGGGACAGCGAACATCCATCTCGTTCGTACTTTGGATACCCATAGAATCATTGAAGGCTGTTGAAGTGACTAATTCCTGGAAATTGGGAGGCGTTGAAAACAAAAAAATTGCAGGAGTTATCATTTCTTTTTAGGCCGAACACCTTTGATGTTAAGAAAAGACCTCTTGCAGTAAGGTTGGCTAGAGATTTCTTGTAAAAACACTAGCCCTAATCAGTTCATAATGAGAAGATTTGAATCTTTTTTTTGTTTTATTTGGATTCCATATATAATTCTCATTATACACATAAGGGAGGAGCCGTATGAGATGAAAATCTCACGTACGGTTCTGAAACGGAGATTCTTTTAATTGAATAACGACCGTAACGGATGTCAGCTCAATCCGAAGGAAATTATGCGGAAGCTTTACAGAATTATTATGAAGCTATGCGACTAGAGATTGATCCCTATGATCGAAGTTATATACTCTATAATATAGGTCTTATCCACACAAGTAATGGAGAACATACGAAAGCTTTAGAATATTATTTTCGAGCACTAGAACGAAACCCATTCTTACCACAAGCTTTTAATAATATGGCCGTGATCTGTCATTACGTGCGACTATCTCCACTATAGAAAGAAATAAAAAAGAAATAAAAATCCAAAATACTATAAAAAAAGGCTTTCTACATATGCATCGTCTAAAACAACGATTTTTAGCAGCTGTAGCAAAAAAAGAAACTTCATAGAAGTCGAAATATGAAGAAATTGATATGCCTAGTTACTTTTTCTATGGATAAGAAAGGATCTAATTGATAGAGGAAGCATCGTAAAGATTCATTGGCCGATACAATCAATAATAACTGCTTATCTATTTATGTCATCATGGGATATATAATTATCTCATGATGTGAGATAAAAATGAGGAATCAACTTATGTAATAGAGTTGATCCACTAAAGTCTTGAGCAGCGGTGTAGTATCAGATCCCAAAGATAGTAAGTCTTTTCTTTTGTTTTTTTGAAGGAAAGTCTTTTTCAAAGATTCTATAATTTCTATATGAAACCGAGAAAGTTACCTTTCATATCATAAAATTCTAATGATAGGAGAAATACCTATGCTTGATTCTTCTGAAGGTGGGAAAAAAGATAAAACTAAACAAAAATTATTAATCTAATTTTTAGTTTGAAACTCATCAAATTAACCTCTTTTTTTGGTTAACCAGATAGATCCATGAGAAATATCATTCCTTAGATATGATAGATTAAAGTAAAGATTAAAAAGGGGAGACCAAAAGAATTGATTACTGAGCCGTATGAGATAGGA